AGAATTTAGCTATAGGATTTGGGCTATATAATTTATATTTACGAAGTCCTAAACTTGCCGCTAAAAAAATTTTTAAGAAAAAAGGCGGTTTTGACAGGATTTTGTAAAAAAAGTAAAAAAATAAAATAAATAAAAAATTTAACGAAAATTTTAGAATTTAGCTATAGGATTTGGGCTATATAATTTATATTTACGAAGTCCTAAACTTGCCGCTAAAAAAATTTTTAAGAAAAAAGGCGGTTTTGACAGGATTTTTTTAAAAAAAATAAAAAAATTTTTTTTAAAAAAAATAAAAAATTTTTTTAAAAAATTTTTTTTAAAAAAAATTTTTTTAAGCTGATTTTTAAAGGGGGAAGGGGGATTTTTGAAATTTTTATGTTTTTTTGATTTTTTATATGCCCAGTGACCATTAATAATCAACTAAAACATAATTATAAAGGGCTCGGTTGTAACAATGATCGTTTTATGAATGTTTGGCTGACCCCGGACGAACATGCTATCTGAAATCCACCCAAAAAAAAAGAAAAAAGCTGAAAGCGCTTGAAACCAGGGTGACCGTGATTAAGGAACGAAAGATCCTGAATTCATCCCAACCCGAAGTGCTTTAGGGATAACAGAGTGGTCTCCTTGAAAGATAGACCCTGGGCCTCACAACCAGAGGTATTGGAAAGGTCATTAAATAGGTGCAACCTATAGGAATGACCTACGAGACTGGTAACAGTGGGCAGTAGATAGGGGTAGCCAGTGCTTAGTTGAGTGTCTTGGAGATAATATTTATTTGAATTGATATTCGTATTAAAATATGAAACCCTGGAGGTGACACGAAATCCAGGAGGTGACGCGACTAGCTGCACGAAATACATAAAATTTTGAAAAAGGCGGAAATTCGAGACGTTTGCTTGAAGCTGTTGGTCAAGGAGGAGGTGGTAAAAAAATAAAGATATGAAAGGGGGAATGAGCAAGGAAAATTGGGTATTGGGCAGAAGATAGTTTAAATTTAGAATTCCAGTTTTGGGGGCTGGAGGTGGGAAGTATCTTTCTTCTGAGTTGTAAGGTATTTTGTAGTGTTTTGCGCGGGTTTGATGTGGCCTGTATGCTCTGGGTGGAGTAAAGTGAATGTTTTATGTTGTTTATGTGATGTTGGGAGGTTTGGTTGTGGGTAGTCTTATAATCGGTTCTAATCCTTCTCCTTTTTTTGGAGTGGTGAGTCTTGTTTTGTTGGCCTTCGTAGCTTGTGGGATTCTTGTTGTTAGTGGCTATTCATTTCTTTCTTTAGTGTTGTTTTTGATTTATTTGGGGGGGATAACTGTGGTATTTGCGTATTCTGTTTCGATGTCGTCTGAATTACAGCCCGAAGCTTGGTCAGGTTGGTCTGTCTTGCCTTATTTTTTGGGCGGGGTGGTGGGAGTTGTTTTTGTGGTAATAATGGTTTTGGGTGGTAATTTAGGGTTTTTATATCTTGGGTTTTATTCAAGTGATTGTGTTGGGTTGTCTATTGTCCGTGGTGATGTGTTGGGTGTTTCTTTGTTGTACTGGAGTGGGTTGGTGGGTCTGTTGTTATTGGGCTATGTGTTGATGCTGACGTTGTTTGTTGTTTTAGAGTTGGTTCGTGGATTGGCTAGTGGGTGTGTTCGTTCTGTTTATAGGGTTGGGTTTTTATAGTTGAATTACAACGTGGATTTTTCATGTCCTTGGTTTTGGATACATCCAAATAAGAATAAGGGGGAAGGGGGATTTTTGAAATTTTTATGTTTTTTTGATTTTTTATATGCCCAGTGACCATTAATAATCAACTAAAACATAATTATAAAGGGCTCGGTTGTAACAATGATCGTTTTATGAATGTTTGGCTGACCCTGGACGAACATGCTATCTGAAATCCACCCAAAAAAAAAGAGAAAAGCTGAAAGCGCTTGAAACCAGGGTGACCGTGATTAAGGAACGAAAGATCCTGAATTCATCCCAACCCGAAGTGCTTTAGGGATAACAGAGTGGTCTCCTTGAAAGATAGACCCTGGGCCTCACAACCAGAGGTATTGGAAAGGTCATTAAATAGGTGCAACCTATAGGAATGACCTACGAGACTGGTAACAGTGGGCAGTAGATAGGGGTAGCCAGTGCTTAGTTGAGTGTCTTGGAGATAATATTTATTTGAATTGATATTCGTATTAAAATATGAAACCCTGGAGGTGACACGAAATCCAGGAGGTGACGCGACTAGCTGCACGAAATACATAAAATTTTGAAAAAGGCGGAAATTCGAGACGTTTGCTTGAAGCTGTTGGTCAAGGAGGAGGTGGTAAAAAAATAAAGATATGAAAGGGGGAATGAGCAAGGAAAATTGGGTATTAATAATGTCCTAGGGAAGAGATTTCCATTCTTTGGCTTACAAGGCCAATGCTTTATTGATAAGCTACTAGGGCTATCAGTTAAGTAGTTTGTTTTCGATGTGTGCAACAAAGGGCATGGAGAGGAATAGGAGGAAATAAGTGGCTGAGGAGATGCGTCCGATAAGGATGAATGGGTCTTCGACGGGTTGTCCTCCGATTCATGTTAGGATGAAGATGTTAGTAATGGTTATTCAGAACAGAAGCTGGGATAGGGGGCGAAAGTTTATAGTTTGTTGTTTGGATTGATGCAGGGATGGGATTAGAAGAAGAATAAGGATGGAAGCAAGGAGGGCTATTACGCCTCCAAGTTTGTTAGGGATTGATCGTAAGATAGCGTAGGCAAATAGGAAGCATCATTCAGGTTTAATGTGAGTGGGGGTTGTAAAAGGGTTTGCAGGTAGGAAGTTTTCTGGGTCTCCTAAAATGTTAGGTGTGAATGTGGCTAAATAGAGGAGGAGAAATGCAAGACTTCCTCCTAGGAGAAGGTCTTTTAAGGTGTGGTAGGGGTGGAATGGAATTTTGTCTGTGTTGGTTGATAGTCCAGTTGGGTTGTTTGATCCAGTTTCGTGAAGGAGTATGATGTGGAGGAGGGTGGTGGCGGTGATGATAAATGGTAAGAGGAAGTGCAGTGTGAAAAATCGGGTGAGGGTCGCGTTGTCTACTGAGAATCCCCCCCAGATTCATTCTACTAGGGTGGTTCCAACGTAAGGAATGGTTGATAGAAGGTTGGTGATTACGGTTGCGCCTCAGAATGACATCTGGCCCCATGGAAGAATGTAGCCCATGAAGGCTGTGGCTATCAGTAGGAGAAGTAATGAAGTGCCTGCGAATCAGGTTTTTTTAAGGAGGTATGATCCGTGGTATAAGCCTCGGCCAATGTGGATATAGATGCAGAAGAAGAATAGGGATGCTCCGTTGGCATGGAGGTTTCGAAGGAGTCAGCCGTGTTGAACATCCCGGCAGATATGGGATACTGAGGAGAATGCTATGGAAATGTCTGTTGTATAGTGTATGGCTAAGAATAGGCCTGTTGTGATTTGGATTCCTAAGCACATGCCGAGTAATGCTCCAAAGTTTCATCATAAGGAGATGTTGGGGGGTGTGGGAAGGTTAATTAATGCGTGGTTTAGGGCTGTTAATGTTTGGTTGGTTTTGTGTTGGGCCATTGGGTAAGTTAAGGGGGGGTTAGAATAGTTGTGGTGAGGATAATGAAAATAATAAGGGATGAGAGGTATGCTTTGATTAAGCCTTTTTGTGTGGTTTTTTTAATTGCTGTAAGCGAAAGGCTTTTGAGGCCCCAGGGTCCGATTTTTTCTATTCAGGATAGGTCTAGGATTATGGAGGTGTTTCCTTTGGATAGTATTTGGAGGGGGATGGACCGGTGGAGGGTGTTGAAGAAGGTGAGGTGATTGGAGTGATGTTGGAGGACTGGTTTTTGCTGGGTTATGTTGGTGGATAGGGCTATTAGTTCTAGCGCGGTTAAGAAGCCTAGGATAGTAGCAGTGATTGCTGAGAGTTTAATTTCAGTTGGTATGGTAAGTGTAGGGGGGGATAGGGGTGTAATTGAGTGTAATATAATGGCTCCTGTTAAGATGCTGCCAAGGGCGAGTCGAATAATTGGGTTAGTTATTGTTTTTGTGGATTCGTTAATTGGTTGATTAGGTAGTAACCGTGGGTATTTGGTTTGTACGTAGAATATTGTTCGTAGGCTATAGATTGAGGTTATTGTTGTGGCGGCCATGGTGGAGGTTAGGGCTCAGGTGTTGATGGTTGACAGGTTGGCGGCTTCAATAATAGCATCTTTTGAGTAGAATCCAGCTAAGAATGGGGTTCCTATTAGGGCTAAGGTGCCGATGGTAAAGCAGGTTGAGGTGATGGGCAGGGTGGTTTTTATTCCTCCTATTTTTCGTAAGTCTTGTTCGTCTGTTAGGTTGTGGATAATTGATCCCGAGCACATAAATAGTATGGCTTTGAAGAAGGCATGAGTGGAAATGTGGAAGAATGCGAGTTGTGGCTGGTTAAGGCCGATTGAGACTATTATTAGTCCTAGTTGACTTGATGTTGAGAAAGCAATAACTTTTTTGATATCGTTTTGGGAGATGGCTGATATGGCCGCGGATACGGTGGTCATAGCCCCTAGGCATAAGCAGGTGGTTAAGGCGGTTATGTTTTTTTCAATAATTGGGTGGAGGCGGATAAGAAGGAAGATGCCGGCTACAACTATGGTACTCGAGTGTAGAAGGGCTGAGACGGGGGTTGGGCCTTCTATTGCTGCGGGGAGTCATGGGTGGAGACCAAATTGTGCGGATTTTCCAGTTGCGGCTAGGATAAGGCCAAGCAAGGGGAGGATATTTGGGTTGTTGGTGTGGTGGATGATTTGTTGGATGTCTCAGGTAGAGGAGTTGTTGATAAGTCAGGCTATTGCTAGGATAAGGCCAATGTCTCCAATTCGGTTGTAGACAATTGCTTGGATGGCTGCTGAATTAGCGTTAGCTCGTGCTGATCATCAGTTGATGAGGAGGAATGATATTGCTCCTACACCCTCTCAGCCAATGAACAGTTGGAATATGTTGTTGGCGGTAACTAGGATTATTATAGTGATTAGGAAGATTAGGAGAAGTTTGAAGAATTTATTGATGTGGGGGTCAGAGGCTATGTACCATGAGGCAAATTCTAGGATTGATCAGGTTACAAATAGGGCGATTGGGAGGAAGGTGATGGAGTAGATATCAAAAATGAAACTAATGTTGATGTTTAGGTTGCTGGTTAGTATCCATTGAATGTTAGTGATGGTGGTTTCTGCCCCGTTGTTAATAAAGAAAAGAAGGGGGATTAGGCTGGTTAGTCATGCTAGTTGGATGGCGGTTGTGGTGTTTAGGTATCATTTTGTTTTAGGGAGTTTTGTAAGAGGAAGGATTAGGAGGGTCATGGATAAAATTATGGAGGTTAGGGTGAGAGGGTGGTGTATGTGCTTTTACTTGGAATTGCACCAAGATAGGTGGCTCCTAAGGCCAGTGGATGGCTGTTATCCTTTAAAAGCAAGAAGTCTAGGGGTTTAGTCCTAGGGGCCGTGAATTAGCAGTTCAGGCTTGGGGTCTTCTTGGTGGGCAAGAAGGGGTGGGCTTCTGTTTTCAGGTTCACAGTCTGATGTTTTGATTAAACTATGCTCACGGTTAGGAGAATGTGATTAATTCTGGTTTAGAGGTGAGGAGAATGAGGGGGATTAGGTGGAGGGTTATAAGGAGGTGCTCTCGGGTGTGATTGGGGGATAAGGTAATGTTGGGGGGCAGTTTAGATTTCTGGGTTATGAGGAATATATAGAGGGTGTAAGATGCTGTTAAGAGGGTTCCTGTTCCGGCTAGAATAATTGTGAGGGGGGACCATGAAAATAGTGAGGTGATAATAAATAATTCTCCCATGAGGTTGATGGATGGGGGTAAGGCTATGTTTGCTAAGCTTGCGTAGAGTCATCAGAGGGTTATTAGGGGGAGGACGATGTGTAGGCCGCGGGTGATTAGGAGGGTCCGTGTTTGGGTTTGTTCGTAGTTAGTGTTTGCTAGGCAAAACAGAAGGGACGAGGTTAATCCGTGTGCGATTATGAGAAGTATAGAGCCTGTTAATCCTAGGTTAGTTTGTGTTAGGATTGCTGAGATTACTAGGCCCATGTGGCTTACTGATGAGTAAGCGATTAGAGATTTTAGGTCAGTTTGGCGTAAGCAGGTTAGGCTGGTTATGATAATGCCTCAGGTGGCTATGGTTAGTAACGGGAATAAGAGTGATGGGGTGAGGGGAGTTAAGGTAGGTAAGATGCGGATCATGCCGTATCCACCTATTTTGAGGAGGATTGCAGCAAGGACTATGGATCCTGCAATGGGGGCTTCTACGTGGGCTTTAGGTAGTCACAGGTGGAGTCCGTATAGGGGTATTTTGACTATGAATGCCATTAAGCAGCCAAATCAGAGGAAGGCTTGGCTTAAGGTTTTAGTGGGTTGGAGGGGGTGGGGGAGGATTTCGGGGATGAGGAGGGTTAGTGAGGAGGAGTTAAGATAAAGGATGGAGATTAAGAGGGGGAGGGAGCTTGCTAAGGTATAGAATATAAAGTATGTTCCTGCTTTGAGGCGTTCTGCTTGGGAGCCTCATCGGGTGATGATGGTAAGAGTAGGGATCAATGTTGCTTCNAACGAGATATAAAATAGGATGAGATTATTTGCTGTGAATGTTATGAGTAGAAATGTCTGTAGGGTTGTAATTGTGATAAGGAATATTCGTTTTCGGGTTGTAGGTTCGTGTTTGAGGTGATTTTGACTGGCTATGGCCATGATGGGAAGTAGTCAGCACGATAAGACTAGTAAGGATGCGGATGTTTGGTCAATTGATATGGATAGGTTGAGGAAGGTTATTTTGGAGGTTGAGGGGGATTTCAGTCAGGTTAGGCTGGTAGTTGCGATTATGATTGAGAGGGGGGTGAATGAGGTAAACAGAAATTTGGGTTTAGTTAGCATAATTATTGGGATGAGTAAAATTGTTGGGAGGAGAGTTTTTAGCATTTTAGGATGTTTATTGTGTTAAGATGGTCGTTGGAGTGGGTGCGGGCTGTTGCTACTAGGAGACCAAGGCCCGTTGCTGCTTCGCATGCTGAAAGGGTGAGAAGGATTATTGGGAGGATGAGGGAGGTTAGGGTATTTAGGTTGTTTGATGATAGTGAGGTAATTATAAATAGGGTTAGTATTATTCCTTCAATGCAGAGTAGGGCGGAAATGAGATGTGTTCGGTGGAATGAGAGGCCGAGGATGTTGATGGTAAATGTTAGGACAAGGATGAGGGATGTGGTGGTCATGATGGAGATTTTTTTGGTGCTGTGGACATCAGCTGTCTCTGGTGGGGACTGGATCTCCCGGACTTGCCGCTAGAAATTTAGGCACGTTAGGGTCAGGAAGGTTCAAAGTTGATTTCCTGACCCTAAAGGGTGATAGTGGACTTCCCGGACTTGCCGCTAAAAATTTAGGCACGTTAGGGTCAGGAAGGTTCAAAGTTGATTTCCTGACCCTAAAGGGTGATAGTGGACTTCCCGGACTTGCCGCTAAAAATTTAGGCACGTTAGGGTCAGGAAGGTTCAAAGTTGATTTCCTGACCCTAAAGGGTGATAGTGGACTTCCCGGACTTGCCGCTAAAAATTTAGGCACGTTAGGGTCAGGAAGGTTCAAAGTTGATTTCCTGACCCTAAAGGGTGATAGTGGACTTCCCGGACTTGCCGCTAAAAATTTAGGCACGTTAGGGTCAGGAAGGTTCAAAGTTGATTTCCTGACCCTAAAGGGTGATAGGGTTAAAAGACCCCACGGAGGTGGGATTAGCTAAGTCGAAGTTAGCTGTCTTAGTTAGACTAGTCTTTGAGCTTGTTCACTCCAGCCCTCCTTGTTTTCATTCGTAGATGAGGCCCAGGGTCAGCATTGTTAGGATTATAAGTGTGAGGGAGAGTGTAGTTATAGGGTTTGGTAAGTTGATAGTTCAGGGGAGTGGTAGGAGTAGGGCGATTTCTAGGTCGAATAAGAGGAAGAGGATTGCTACTAGGAAGAAGTGAAGTGAGAATGGTAGTCGTGCAGATCCGAGTGGGTCGAATCCGCATTCATAGGGAGAAAGTTTTTCTGTGTCTGGTGTTGTTTGTGGGAGCCAGAAGCTAAGTGTAATAAGTACCCCTGAGATTGTAAAGGAAATGAGTAATATAAGTAGGAAGTTTATTGTTTCTCCCCATGTTAGATGGGATTAAGTGAGTGGAAGTCACTTGTATTGTTTATACTAGAGAAATATGATCCTCATCAGTAGATAGAGACAAATAGGAAAANTCAGACTACGTCTACGAAATGTCAGTATCAGGTTGCGGCTTCAAAGCCAAAATGATGTTTAGTTGTGAAGTGAAAGTTTGTTTGTCGGATGAGGCAGATTAGGAGGAATGAGGAGCCGATAATGACATGGAGGCCATGAAAGCCAGTAGCGACGAAGAAAANTGATCCAAATACGCTATCTGAGATGGTAAATGGGGCTTCGTAGTATTCTATNGCTTGTAGTAAGGTAAAGTATAAGCCTAGGGCAATTGTTGTTTGGAGGGATTGTTTAGCTTGTTTGTGGTAACCTTCTATGATTGAGTGGTGACATCAGGTAATGGTTACTCCGGATGCTAGTAGTACTGCTGTGTTTAGGAGTGGGACTTCGAATGGGTTAATGGGTTGAATTCCNCTTGGGGGCCATTGTCCTCCGAGCTCGGGTGTGGGGGCAAGGCTTGAGTGGTAGAAGGCTCAGAAGAATCCCAGGAAGAAGAAAACTTCAGATGTAATGAATAGAATTATTCCGTACCGTAGGCCTGTTTGTACGGGGGGTGTATGGTGACCTTGGAAAGTTCCTTCACGTGTTACGTCTCGTCATCACTGGTATATGGTGAGTAGTGTTGTAGTTAATCCTAGGAGTAGGAGGTAGGTAGTTTTGTGGTGAAATCAGGTGGCAAGACCAGAGGTTAGTAGCAGTGCGGCTAAGGCTCCGGTTAGGGGTCAGGGGCTTGGGTCAACTATGTGGTAGGCATGCGTTTGGTGGGTCATTAGGTGTTTTCTTGGAGGTAGAGGCTTAGGAGGAGTGTAAAGACAAAGGCTTGGATAAGTGCTACGGCGAGTTCTAGGAGGGAGAGTAGTAGCAGAATTAGGAATGTGAGTGTGGCGACTGTTGGTAGGGTGGATATAATTGTAATTGTGGCCATGGAGATTAGTTGAATTAAAAGGTGGCCGGCGACTAGGTTTGCAGTTAGTCGGACTCCAAGGGCTAGTGGGCGAATGAAGAGGCTGATAGTCTCGATGAGGATTAGGGCTGGGATTAAGGGGGTGGGGGTGCCTTCTGGGAGGAGGTGACCTAGGGTGAGGGTTGGTTGGTTTTTGAGACCTGTTAGGACTGTGGCCAGTCATATGGGGGCTGCTAGAGATATGTTAAGAGACAGTTGGGTGGTTGGGGTGAAGGTGTATGGTAGGAGCCCTAAAAGATTGGCTGTAGTTAGGAATATTATGAGGGAAGTTAGGATGGCTGCTCACTTGCGTCCTTTGCTGCTTAGGGGTAGGAGGAGCTGCTTAGTAAATATAATTTTCAGTCATGATTGGAGGGTTGTTGGTCGATTGTTGGCAAGTTGTTTATTAGTAGATAGGATAAGGGCTGCTGGAAGGCTGATGGCGATGATGATTAGGGGAATTCCAATTAATTGGGGGCTGGCAAATTGGTCGAATAGGCTTAGGTTCATGATCAGGTTCAATTAGGGGTTGATGGGGTGTTGAGGTGCGGGGATGGGGGGTTGGTTAGCGTTGTTAGGAGAAGTTTTGTGAGGAATAGGAGGGTTAATGACAGTCAAGTGAGGGCCATGATTAAGAATCAAGGGTTTGGGTTAAGTTGAGGCATTCACTGAGGGGCTGATAGCCCTTCTTTAGCTTAAAAGGCTAATGCTTGGGAAAGAAGCTTCTCAGAGCTTAGAGTAGGGCTATCTTTGAGGTTCAGTTTTCAAAGTGTTTTAATGATGAGGATTCTACTGTGATGGGTATAAAACTGTGGTTTGATCCACAGATTTCTGAGCACTGTCCGTAGAATAGGCCTGGTCGGGTGGTGGTGAAGGTTGTTTGGTTAAGTCGTCCTGGTACTGCATCAGTTTTAATTCCTAGGGAAGGAACTGCCCATGAGTGAAGGACATCTTCTGCTGTAATTAGGATGCGAATTGGAGATCCTGTGGGGATGACTATTCGATAGTTGACGTCAAGTAGTCGAAAGAAGCCATTGGGAAGGTCCTGGGTTGGGAGTATATAGGAGTCGAATGTTATATTTTTGTAGTCGGTGTATTCATAGCTTCAGTATCATTGGTGGCCTACGGTTTTAATAGTTAAATGTGGGTTGTAAATTTCATCTATGAGATAAAGGATGCGAAGGGATGGGAGGGCAATAACAATTAGGATGATTGCTGGGAGGGCGGTTCAGATGGTTTCGATTTCTTGAGTATCTATGGTATCTGTGTGGGTAAGATTAGNGGTTAGTGTTAGGGTTGCGGAGTATACAACTACANCACNGATTAGGAGTATAATGATGAGTGCATGGTCGTGGAGGTGAAGAAGTTCTTCCATGATGGGGGAAGTGGCATCTTGAAATCCTAGTTGGGTGGGGTGGGCCATTAGAATCCATAGGGTTTTGGCCTATAACTTAGCGTTGACAGAGCTATGTAATGATTTACTAGGGTTCTTAGAGAGAGAAGTATATAGGAGATGCGTCTTGTTTGAACCTGGAATAAGGNGGTTCGATTCCCCCCTCTCTTGACTCAGTTGTGGTTAGAGTAGGGCCCTCATCGTTTAAATGAGTATCGGTTTTGTATTTCTTGAACTAATGCAGGTTCTTCATAGGTGTGGAAGGGCGGTGGAGATCCGTGGAGTCATTCGAGGTTTATTTCAGGTGAGATTGTTGTTAGGACGTGACGTTTGGCGGAGAAGGCTTCTCAGATAATAAAGATTATTATGATTACTCCTATAAGGGAAATTAGGGACCCAATTGATGATAGTGTGTTTCATAGTGAGTAGGCGTCGGGGTAGTCGGAGTATCGACGTGGCATGCCTGCGAGGCCAAGAAAGTGTTGGGGGAAGAAGGTTATGTTAACTCCGATGAATATAGTACCGAATTGGATCTTAGTTCATAATGGATGGAGTGTAAAACCTGAAAATAAAGGGAATCAGTGCATGAATCCTGCTATGATTGCAAAAACTGCTCCTATCGATAGGACATAGTGAAAGTGGGCTACAACGTAATAAGTGTCGTGAAGGACGATGTCGAGTGAGGAGTTGGCTAGTACGATACCGGTTAATCCTCCGACAGTAAATAGGAAGATGAATCCACAGGCTCATAGTATAGGTGCTTCTCATTTGACAACTCCTCCGTGCATTGTAGCTAGTCAGCTAAATACTTTGATTCCTGTTGGAATTGCGATGATTATTGTGGCGGAGGTGAAGTAGGCTCGTGTGTCCACGTCTATGCCACCAGTAAATATGTGGTGGGCTCAGACTAGGAATCCAAGTAGACCAATTGATATTATGGCCCATACTATGCCTATGTAGCCAAATGGTTCTTTCTTGTTGGAGTAGTAGGAGATGATGTGGGAAATTATTCCAAACCCGGGCAAGATTAAAATGTATACCTCTGGGTGTCCGAAGAATCAGAATAGGTGTTGGTAAAGGATTGGGTCCCCTCCACCGGCTGGGTCAAAGAAAGAGGTATTTAAGTTGCGATCTGTCAGGAGTATGGTGATTCCTGCTGCAAGAACTGGAAGGGAGAGGAGGAGGAGGACTGCGGTAATTAAGACTGACCACACGAATAGGGGTATGTGGTATTGTGTTATTGCAGGGGGTTTTATATTGATACATGTGGTGATGAAGTTGATAGCACCAAGGATTGATGAAATGCCTGCCAGATGGAGGGAGAAGATTGTTAGGTCGACTGATGCCCCGGCGTGGGCCATATTTCCTGCGAGGGGTGGATATACGGTTCATCCTGTTCCAGAGCCAGTTTCGACTCAGGCTGAGGCAAGGAGAAGGAGTAGTGAAGGGGGGAGGAGTCAGAAACTTATGTTGTTCATTCGTGGAAAGGCCATGTCTGGGGCACCAATTATTAGGGGAACTAGCCAGTTTCCAAAGCCCCCGATTATGATTGGCATAACTATAAAGAAGATTATGACGAGCGCGTGTGCGGTTACTACAACGTTATAGATTTGGTCATTTCCGAGAATGGTTCCGGGCTGGCTAAGTTCCGCTCGGATAAGAAGGCTTATGGCGGTTCCAATTATTCCGGCTCAGGTGCCAAAGATAAGGTAAAGGGTTCCAATGTCTTTGTGGTTTGTGGAGAAGAGTCAGCGGGTCATAGGTAAGGTGGCTGAGTAGGCGGTAGGCTGTAAATCTACTTACGAGGGTCCGACCTCCCTTATCAGGCTCAGAAATCGTAGACTGCAAATCTAATTTTGGGTAGGATTACCCCTGGGCTTCTCCCGTTTTTCCTCAAACGGGAGAAGTAGGTAGAAGCCCTCTGGTTTGGGCGGCTAGCTGTTAATTAGTTGATTGCGGGATCGAGGCCCGTCTATCTAGTGAGGCTTTAGCTTAATGAAAGTGTCTGAGTTGCATTCAGGTGATGTAAATAAGAGTTTTACAGGTCTTGCAGAAATTAAGGGGGTTGTACTCTTTTTTAGGGCTTTGAAGGTCCTTGGTTTAATTAACCTAAATTTCTTATTGAATTATTATGGGTGTGATTGGGAGAAGGAGTAGTGAAATTAGTAGGAGTAGGGGTAAAGTGGGGGTGTTGGGGTTGGGTTTGAAGCGTCATGTGTTTTTAAGGGGTGTGGTAGTTGGTGGGATGGTTATTGCTGAGATGTAGGTGGTTCGTAGGTAGAATATTAAGCTGAGTAGGGCTGTGATAGCTATTATTGAGGCTAGGGGGATGAGGTTGCGTGTGGTTAGTTCTTGGAGGATAAGTCATTTGGGGGAAAATCCTGATAGGGGTGGGAGTCCTCCGAGAGATAGGAGGGATAGTAGGAAGAAGCTGGCGGTGATTGGTGAGTGGGGGGAGATGAGTATTCCATTTTGGAGTGTTTTGGATATGGTAAGGTGTATGATTAGTATGGCTGATGATGTGAGGGCAATATATAAGATTAGGTTAAATAAGGTGAGGTTTGGGGCGAGTGTGATTGCTACGATTATTCATCCAAGGTGGGCGATTGAGGAAAAGGCTATTATTTTTCGGAGTTGGGTTTGATTTAGACCTCCTAGTCCTCCGATGATGGTTGATAGCAGTCCTATTGTGAGGGTGATGGTGGTTGGGATTAGGTTTCAGATTGTGATAAGGAGTGCTATTGGGGCGATTTTTTGTCATGTGGCAATGATGAGTGCTGTGATGGTTGGTACTCCTTGGAGGATTTCTGGCAGTCAGAAGTGGACTGGGGCCAGTCCTAGCTTGGTGGCTAAGGCTGTTGTGAGTGTGATTTTGGTGAAGTCATTTGAGAGTTGAGAGATGTCCCATGATCCGTGAAGGTGGGCGTTGATAATTCCTGATAGAAGGACTAGTGCGGAACTAGTGGCTTGAATGAGGAAATATTTTGTTGAGGCTTCAGTTGCTCGGGGGTGATGGGTTTTTGAAATAATGGGGATGATAGCTAGGGTATTTAATTCTAGGCCCAGTCAGGCTGATACTCAGTGGTGGCTTGTTATTGTTAGGATGGTTCCAGCGATTATGCTGGAGAGAAGGATGAAGTTAATGATTGGATTAATTAGTGAAAGAAGGTCTGTAACCGACATTTTCGGGGTATGGGCCCAAGAGCTTAATTAGCTGACTTCACTAGGAGGTAGTACAATGGNAGTACGCGAGGTTTTGGGTTTCGTAGTACAGGTTCAAGTCCTGTCTTCTAGGGGAAATGAGGAGGTGTAATTCCTATGATCTATTCTATCAAAATAGTCCTTTGGTTCAGGCACATTTCCGTTAGGAGAGAGGAGGGACTCCTGAGATAGAGATTAGTAGTGAGGTTTGTAAGAGGCATATGGCTATTGTTAGGGGAAGGAATTGTTTTCAGAGGAGGTGTATTAGTTGGTCATAACGGAAGCGTGGGTAGGAGGCTCGGATTCATAGGAAGGAGATGGATAGGAGTAAAGTTTTTGTGATTAAGTTGATGAGAAAGAGTTCTGGATGTTGGGTTGGTCCTGGGTTGATGAATATGATGCAGGTGAGTAGATTTATGGAGATAATGCTGGTGTATTCGGCGAGGAAAAATAGGGCAAATGGTCCTCCGGCGTATTCTACGTTGAATCCAGAGACTAGTTCGGACTCACCCTCGGTGAGGTCGAAGGGGGCGCGATTGGTTTCAGCGAGGGTGGAGATGAATCATATTATTGCCCNGGGTCATGAAGTTGTTAAAAGTCAAGTATGTTTTTGGGTGGTAGTTAAGAGTTGTATGGTGAATCCTCCTGTTAGGATGAGGATTGACAGGAGGATAATTCCTAGGGTTACTTCGTACGAAATGGTCTGTGCGACGGCGCGAAGAGATCCAATTAGAGCGTATTTTGAATTTGAGGCTCATCCTGCTCATAGGATTGAGTTGACGGCTATACTTGAGATAGCTAGAATGGAGAGAAGGCCTAGGCTTAGGTTAGCAAGAGCGTGTGGTATAGGAATTGGGGTTCAGATGAGTATGGCTGTTGATAGTGCTAGGATTGGAGATGAGATTAGGAGAATGGGGGAGGTATTTAGTGGGCGGACAGGTTCTTTGATGAAGAGTTTCAGTCCGTCGGCGATTGGTTGGAGGAGTCCGTAGGGTCCGGTGATGTTGGGCCCTTTTCGGAGTTGTATGTAGCCTAAGATTTTTCGTTCTGTGAGTGTCAGGAATGCTACTGCGATTAGGATTGGGGCAATATATATTAGGGAGTTGATGGTGATTAGGATGGGGGGTATGGGTTAGGGGAAGGATTTGAACCTTCGTGGTGAGATTTTAAGTCTCTTGCGTGGGCCAGGCTAGCTACCCTAATGGCCCTGTTTTTGGGCTGAGTGGCACTGAGGGCTTGACATTGTTTCAGCCGGGTTGAGACTTGCTAGGAGTATGGGTCTCATTTTCTTGGTCCTTTCGTACTGAAAAAAATAGTACATAGATAGAAACCGACCTGGATTGCTCCGGTCTGAACTCAGATCACGTAGGGCTATTAATCGTTGAACAAACGAACCTTTAATAGCGGCTGCGCTATTGGGGTGCCCTGATCCAACATCGAGGTCGTAAACCTTCTTGTCGATGGGGGCTCTAGAAGAAGATGGCGCTGTTATCCCTGGGGTAACTTGGTTCGTTGGTCAGTGAATTACTGGGTCTTATTCAAGGGTTTGACGTGTTAGTCTATGATAGCGGTGTTTCCGGAGTTTGGTCGGAAGTTTAGTTTGATTCCGAAGTTGCCCCAACTGAAATACTTTAACTAGGGGGGGGGTAGGGTAGTATTTAAGCTCCACAGGGTCTTTTCGTCTTATGTTGGTGTCCCAGCTTTTGTACTGGGAGATCAGTTTCACTGATTTGTTAAAAGAGACAGGTTTATTCTCGTGTGGCCGTTCATACTAGTCACTATTTAGGGGACAAGTGATTGCGCTACCTTTGCACGGTTAGGATACCGCGGCCGTTAAAAATAATCACTGGGCAGGCGTTACCTCTGATACTGTGTATGCCAGAGGCTATGTTTTTGGTAAACAGTCGGAATAGTTGGTTTGCCGAGTTCCTTTTTTAACTTTTAATCTTTCTTGGTTGCACTCCTGTGTCGGGTTAACAGGGGGGGGTGTGATTAAGTTGTTAGTCTGTTGATTGTCAGTGGGTGTTTTATGTTGACTTAAAGATGTGCTCAGAGAAGGTTTCTTGTTACTTGTTTTAGCATGAGTTCCTCTATAATTGTATAGAGTGGCCTGATGGTTTGCAGGAGTTTGAGGTAGTTAGTGGGATTTTTATTGTAGATACTGTAACGTTTTTGTTTTTGGTGGCTGTTTTGAGGCCTACGGGGGGCGTGGGTTTAAGTGTCTCTCTGATTCAGGTTGTACCCTGTTTCAATGGTGGTGTTCCATCATTGAATATGCCTTTAGTTGCAGGTAGTGCTATTTTGTTTGCGGGTTGGTGCTAAAGGGTGAACTGAGATTCATTTATCAGGCAACCAGCTATCATCAAGTTCGTTTGGCTTTTCACCTCTACTTCTGGGTCTGCCCCCTCTTTTGCAACAGAGGTGGGTTTGGTCCTATTAGACTGCCGGGAAGTAGCTCACTTGATTTCGGGTGGGCGGGCTGGAAGTCATTTTGGTCGGGCATTCTTGCTAAATCATGATGCAAAAGGTACGTGGGTTAGTCTCTGCTTTTTTGTACGTATGCGGGCAATGTTATTTCACTTTTCCCTTGCGGTACTGTCTCTATAGCTTCAAGGTTAAATTTTCGATCGCATAGTTCGGGCTACTGGTTATGTAATAATGGTTTGTTTGTGAGGTTGGGTGGTTGGTGAGATTAGTTGAGCTAGGTGGGATGTAATCAAAAAGGCCAAGGTTGCGTCTCTTGGTTGTAAGTCAAGTGCTTTAATGTAAGCTACTTTTTGGTTTTCCAAGTGCACTTTCCAGTACACTTACCATGTTACGACTTACCTCATTTATGGGTTTGGGTAGAAATATATTTGGGTACGGGGCTGTTAATGAGGGTGACGGGCGGTGTGTACGTGCTCTGGTGCTGGGTTAAGGTGAGTATGCTTTTTCATCTTACTGCTAAATCCACCTTTGAGTAGCAGGTTTCATGCTATTTTTCGTTTGTTCTGTAGCCAGAAAAAGTAGCCCATCTCTGCCTCTACATTAGCTATGCCTTGGCAGGATATTCTTTCGACGGCGGTATATAGGCTGGGGTGCTAGTAGTGGTCGGGTGGATCGTGGGGTATCGATTATAGGACAGGCTCCTCTAGGTAGGGTAGAGCACCGTCAAGTCTTTTGAGTTTTTAGCTCGTGCTGGTAGTTCTCAGGCGAATGGGTTGTTTTATTCCATTTTTGTTTACGGCCGGGCATAGTAGGGTATCTAATCCTAGTTTGTGTCCTGGTTTTCGTGAGTAGGATGGCCTGTTTGTGGATGTTAGGAGTTCTTGGTACCTTAGGATTTTATCTCTGAGGTAGAATTTTTGAATCCGTGGTAGGTGGAAAAATCTGTGGTCACTCTTTACGCCGTTAGTATGCTATCTTTGGCCTCCCGTGTAACCGCGGCTGCTGGCACGAGATTTGCCGGCCAAGGAAAATATTAGCTAGGTCAAGCTTTTATGTGCTCATTGCCTAATGTTAGTCACTGCTGTGGCATCCGTGGGGATGTGGCTGGGCAAGGTGTGGTGGGCTAACGTTGTTGAGCCTGATACCTGCTCTGTTGCATTTGTAATGGGGTGAAGGCATTCTCACTGGAGTGCGGATACTTGCATGTGTAGTCTTAATAGTAGGTAGCTGCAAGTTTGAGATTTAAACTTTTGTCTTTGGAGAGTGTGTCCCATTTTGACATTTTCAGTGTCATGCTTTAGGTATAAGCTACAAAAAC